AGATAAACCTAACAGGGTATTTCAATAATAAAATCAAGAGAGTAGGATTCGAACCTACGACTTTTCACTCCCAAAGCGAACACGCTACCACTACGTTATCTCTCGAACACTTAAACCTCTTTAGCAAAATATAGCAGTCAACGATCAACTTCTCCAAAAACAATATCTTGTGTACCTATAATGGTCACTACATCGGCCAACATGTGAGATTTAGCCATAAAATTAAGACCCTGTAAATGCGAAAATCCTGGAGCTTTAATTTTGCACCTATATGGCCGATTACTCCCATCAGACACCAAATAAACACCAAATTCACCCTTGGGTGCTTCTGTAGCCGTGTAAGTCTCACCAAGTGGCACCGAAACACCCTCCGTATATAACTTAAAATGATGAATTAAAGATTCCATACTTTGCTTCACATCACTCCGAGACGGGGGAGATATTTTCGCATCATCCACTTTAACACCCCCCATTGGCATATTATTAATGCATTGGTGAATAATGCTTAAAGATTGACGCATCTCTTCAACTCGTGCCAAATACCGATCATAACAATCGCCAGTTTTACCAACAACTCCTTTAAACCTCAAATCAGAATAAATTTCATAGGGCTCGTTTTTTCTTAAATCCCATCTAACCCCCGAACCCCTAAGCATAACACCCGAAAATCCCCAATCAATGGCCTCTTCCGCCGTAACGACTCCAATATCTACTAACCTTTCTTGCCATATTCGATTATCTGTGAGCATTTCTTCCATTTCATCCAACCTTTGACCAAACTGGCCCACAAAAGCATAAATATCATCGAGTAATCCCAAGCTGATATCTTGGCTTACACCCCCGGGTCTAAAATAACTTGCATGCATACGAGCACCACTGACTCTTTCATAAAACTCCATGAGTTTTTCTCTTTCCTCGAATGACCACAAAAACGGGGTCATAGCACCGACATCCATAGCGTGACAACCAACCGCCAACAAATGATTTAATATCCTTGTAATTTCAGCAAAAAGAACTCTAATAAACTGAGCACGTTTCGGTATACTTACTTGTAATAAATTTTCAACAGCCAAAACATATGTGTGTTCTTGACACATCATTGACACATAATCCAAACGATCAAAATACGGCAAGGCTTGAACAAAGGTTTTAGACTCAATTAATTTTTCGGTACCCCGATGAAGTAATCCAATATGAGGATCAGCCCGCTGTACCACCTCGCCATTTAACTCTAAAATTAAACGAAGAACCCCGTGTGCTGCCGGGTGCTGAGGCCCAAAATTTATTGTAAAATGTTTTAACTTTTTTTCAAATTCTTTTTTTTTTTTAACCATCAAATAGCCAACAACAAACTTAGCGCCAGCAGGATTTGAACCTACGACCTCCAGGGCATGAGCCTGGTGAGCTAACCTAACTGCTCTATAACGCAAACTTTTTATTTGCACATAATTAAAACTTTAAGAAGCCATGGTTCCCAGAAAAACTAGTATGTGTGGCTACCTAGACGAGGACACTCGAATTCGATAAGGGTTCGGGTATAAATCTAGGCATAGAAACAAATTTCTTAATATACGTGTATTCCAGCCGCAGGTTCCCCTACGACTACCTTGTTACGACTTCATCCCAGTTGTTTACCTGTCCTTTAAAAGAAACTTCCTTGTTTGCCCTCTATAATATTTTTTATTTTGTATTATTTCTAACAAAGCTTAAAAGGTTTATTCCAAAATCTTCCAGCCAAGTCAACTTCCAGGACGTGACGGGCGGTGTGTGCAAGGCCCAGTGACATATTCACCGCGACATCCTGATCCGCGATTACTAGTGATTCCAACTTCATAAGGGCGAGTTGCAGCCCTCAATCCGAACTAAGAAAAGATTTAAAGATTGGCTTTGAATTACGTCTTTGCAACTTATTGTTCTTCCCATTGTAGCACGTGTGTAGCCCAGTTCATTAGGGCCATGAGGACTTGACCTCATCCCTACCTTCCTCCCGCTTATGGCTGGCCGTCTCTTATAAATTTTTATCCTCTATTGAAGTAAAAAAAAAAAGATAAGGGTTGCGCTCAGTTACAGGAATTAACCGTACATCTCACGACACGAGCTGACGACAGCCATGCAACACCTGAAAGTCCCAAAATTCAAAACGTCTCCGCAAGAATGACAGACTTACTAGAACTGGTAAGGTTGCGCGCGTATTATCGCATTAAACCACATGCTCCACCACTTGTTTGAACCCCCGCCAATTCCGTTGATTTTTAAGCTTGCGCTCGTACTCCTCAGGCGGAATGCTTAATGCCTTAGCTATAGCTTCTAGTGATCTAAAAACTAGCATTCATCGTTGACAGCATAGACTACCAGGGTCTCAAATCCTGTTCGCTACCTATGCCTTCGTCCCTCAGCGTCAGTACTGAACTAGATAATTGCTTTCGCATTTGATGTTCGTTTCCACTTCTATGGATTTTACCCCTCGTTGAAAAATTCCATTATCCTTTATCAGACTCAAGCTCTTCTGTATTAAAGACCTTTCTTTAGTTTAGCTAAAGGATTTGACCTATAACGTGACAAAGAGCCACCTACGGACCCTTTACGCCCAGTTATGACGAATAAGGCTAGCCCCCTTCGTATTACCGCGACTGCTGGCACGAAGTTAGTCGGGACTTATTCTTAACTTAATGTCATTATCCTCAGTTAAAAAAGAGGTTTACAACCTTAGCCTTCAATCCCTCACCAAGCCTTGCTGGATCAAGCTTTCGCTCATTGTCCAATATTCCTTACTGCTGCCTTCAAATGAAACCTGGGCCTTGTCTCAGTCCCAGTGTGGTTGATCGTCCTCACAGACCAACTAAGCATCTTTGGCTCGGTAGGCCTAACCCAACCGACTACCTAATACTAAATCTAATCATCCCCAACCGGCGTACCTTTTATAATTTATTTGGTATTTTTCCAATTGTTTCTCCCCTGAGAGATAGAATTATTCCAAAGTTAAGGGTAGATACTGACTTTCTACTCACCCGTACGCTATGGCGCAAAACCATTCAACTCGCATGTATTCAAGCAGGCTTATAGCCTTCACTCTGAGCTAGGATCAAACTCAGCTTATTTAATTATCTAAAATTAGACAATTTATTGTAATTACACCTCCTCAATATCCTAATGTAAAAATAAATAGGTACCTTGTAAGGTGCGAAAATCTTTAACCAACACTTAGTTCTGCCTTATCTTAATATTACGGGTAAATTACTTAAAGATTATTAATTTTTGTACATCACGTGAAAAGGATTACACTTATAACTGTTTGTTAAATCGCTCAACAAAACTTGTAATTTCTGTTTGTTCTTTAGGACCCTTCCCGGTCCAAACAAAATGATTGTCAATATCCAAAGTTATTATTTTAAATAATTCTGGTAAAATATTATCTTCGTAAGCAAAGCGAAAACTACCATCCGACAAGATATAACCTAATAATTTTCGTTGAACTTTTATTCTCATAAATAAATTTAGGATAAGGTAGGATTCGAACCCACGGCAGTTTGTCTGCGTCAGTTTTCAAAACTGGTGCCATAAACCACTCGGCCACTTATCCCTCTGTAGTTGAACTCTAACCTAATAACTTATTAGAAACTTTAACTTTACATTTAACTTCATTTAAAAAAGTTAATATGTGCAGATATGCTAAAATGTTGGAAGGTTTATTGCTTTCTACGTAAAAATACATCCGGTGCTCACGTTTCTCAAATTGGTCTTTAGACCTCTTATTTCCCAAAGGGGACCTAAGCAGTGTAAACTTTTTAATATTAATAGATAATCCTCTATGCCTTTGAAAAAACGGCAACAAAAATAATAATAATTTCAAACTTTTTATATTTGCAGACGAAGACCAAACTTCGCATTTATAAACGATATTGCCCGAAAAACTCATCAGGTAATACAGGATTCGAACCTGCAAAAACACATATAACCAAGTTACCCTTTTACTATTTGGAGATAGAGAGATTTGAACTCTCAACTTTACGCTTGCAAAGCGTACACTCTACCAATTAAGTTATATCCCCCTCTAATTGATTAACCGACGAAAAAGACGGGATTCGAACCCGCGGCCACTGGTATGACAAACCAGTACTCTACCATCTGAGCTACTTTTTCTGAAATATGACCTTCTAAGGGAGATGGTGGGATTCGAACCCACGCCACATTAAAAATATAGATTGATTTAGCAAACCAAGGCTATCAGCCACTCAGCCACATCTCCTATATAGTTTGTAAAAACTTTTAAATATTAACGCGACTCTTCCGTAAATCTTAAATTCTTATTTCTTGCTTTAAGACTAAACGCCAAAGAAGGAAGCATAAAACGTAAAATTATAAAATAAAAATTAAAAACAATAAGGACTAACCAAAAAACTTGATTAAAGAAAGTTATAGTATCGAATTGAGGCATCTAAATATTATTTTAATAATGCTAGCAAATTCTATTAATAATACAGGTAAAATAAATTGTTATAGGCTATAAAATATCAAAAACCTAAAAACTTTACCAAGAAGACTTACGCATTCCAAGAAAGAAACCTCGAGAGGCTAAACGACGAAACTCCAATCTAGATAATTTATACACATTAATGACAGAACGGGATCTATGTGTTTCAACACACCTATTCTTAACCCGACATATACTACTTTGCCGAGGCAACTTTGATTTTTCTAACTGAGCCCACCAACGTAAAAAAATATTTAAATTTTGATTAGCCGCGACAACACTAAGCGTTTTGCGCTTTGACTCTTGTAAAAAAAATAAATTACGCCTTTTATAATCCTGATTTTTCATTCCCAATCCAAGCTACCTATTTGCCAAGCGTATATAAATCCGATAACAAGTTCAAAAAGAAAATCAATTACAGACCAATAACCAATTGGCGGCAATTGACTTAAAGAAGCGGCCCAAGGAAAAATAAAAACTGTTTCTATATCAAAAAGAAGAAAAAGAATAGCTACAAGATAAAACCGAACATCAAATGCATTACGAGCATCTTCGTAAGGATCAAATCCGCACTCATATGAAGACAATTTTTCATTGTCTGATTCAGCTAAAGCTAAGGTATAAGAAGCTCCAAAAATAATAGAAGCCAGTATAAGACTAAAACATAAATAGATTAAAGCTGGGGAATACTCTCGCAAAAAAAACATGAGATTATTGACTAAAAATAAAACCGGACCAGCATACTGGACAAAGTTCAATAATTCCACCGGACGTTTCTGTTTTAAGTACATTTTCCTTAAACATACCAATCTCAGAATTACCCCCACGATTGGAAGTACCTATTATATCACTACCACCAATTAAAGAAGTGTACCGGACACAACGAGTACAGACGATACAACGCCTTAAAACCGTTTTTATGAGGCTACCCCAAAAAGTGTCACCTAACGACTTTTTTAAAAAAAAAAATCTTCCTCGATCTGAACCGTAGTTAAAGCTTTGCTCTTGAAGTTCGCACTCACCACCTTGATCACATACAGGACAATCGAGAGGATGATGTAAAAGCAAAAATTCCATGACAAATTCTTGCGCTTTGTGTACTAAAGCCGTGTTAGTAAAAATTCTCATATTTGGCAGAAAGGGTAAAGCGCAAGAAGCTTGGGGTTTTGGGGAATTACCAACCTCTACAAGGCACATTCTGCAATTACCTGCAATAAAAAGTTTATCATGATAACAAAATCTAGGTATTTTAACACCAGCGGCTTCACATGCTTGAATAACAGTAGACCCCTTTTTTACCCAAATTAAAAGTTCATTTATAGTAATGTTAATCATTTTAAGAAGCACCTTTTAAATTATGCAAGTTTAAAGAATTAGTGAAAGACTTATCCTTGACCATAAAAATAGCATTTTTCGATTCTCTACCTAATTGTTTATGCAAAGAATCCGGACAATTTTTTTGAAGTGTTAAACTAATGGCCCCAACCATGGCTATTAAAAGAACAACTCCAGCAATTATCAGCAAGATAGCATGGGTGGAATACAAAAGATAACTGGGATCATTCAAAGCAGAAGAAGAATCAAAATTAACAAACCATGAGGTGTTATTTAAAAAAGAACCACCTACAATATCATTATAAAAACACAAATAAAAAAAGTCAGCAAGATCTCTATCGAATAAAATATTGATCGTTGTTTTTAAATTATCCTCACTTTGCACCAAGTTAAAAGACGCTAAAATAGATATAACCCAGCTAGCTCCTGATTGTAACAAAAAAAGTAAATCATAGGAAGTTCCTATAAAAACCGTAAAAAAAAAAAAAAGAAAACTACTAATAAAAAAAAACTGTTTTTGCCCAGAAGACCACACAGTCTCAATAGCCTTAACATCTAACATCATAACAACGAATAATACTAAAACAGCTATAGCACCCGCGTAAACCAAAAGAAATAATAAAGCCATAAATTCGACACCTAGTAGGAAAGAAATGGCTGATCCTAAAAAAAAAAGTAAAACTAAATAAAGGCCGCTGTAAACAGGATTTTGCGTGCTAGTCACTTTAACACCCAAACCAGCCCCAAGAATCATAAGGGATATAAAAATTATAGGGTCAACCATAATATAGAGAATAAAAGCAACACCCCAACTCGCAAAGAAGGAAAACCAAATAAAAACCATAATCCAAACAAAAGATTACCCCAAACAAAAATAACTAAATAATGGTATAAATATCCAGAATGCCAGACACGTGCCTGCTGTACTTGACTTGTCAATATATTTGATAAACCAAAAGGACCTAAACTTTCAATAAGACCACGATCAATAGATTTATAAGTAAAGTGATATCCGAAATCAAGTATATTCTGACTTATAAATTCATTATAAATTTTATCAAAAAACCATTTTCGGCTTAAAAAAATATAAAACTTACGCCCTACTATAGAAGTTTTCCAAAAATACATATTGTGATTGTAATACCGATACAATATAAACGATAAAACACCACCGGCAATACTAAAACACAATGGAAGAATCTTTGAAAAAATTGACATAAATTCAGCATCAATTAAACTTAAATTGGATGGAAGACAAAATAGGGAACCACCCCAAAAATTAGTACCTAACCCTATAAACAAATCGCGGCTAAAATACCCGATAAAAATACTAGGTATTGCCAATAAACCTAACACAAACCCTATGGCCTTACCCCCTTCTGATGCGGAAAGTAATAGTTTACGACTACCATTGGGCTCCACTAAAAAACATAGAGCAATTAACCTAATTGAATAAAAAGCCGTACAAAAAGCAGCAAAACTCCCCAACCAATAGCTAAAATGTGAAGGAACCGAATAAGTCGCATATGCTATTTCAAGAATAACATCTTTAGAATAAAATCCTGTTAAGAAAGGCATACCCATTAAAGCCAATGAACCAATTACCATCATCGCATAAGTAAATGGTAATAGGCGGCGCAAGCCACCCATTTTTCTCATATCTTGTTCGTCTCCTACGGCATGTATCACCGAACCTGCGCTAAGGAAAAGAAGAGCTTTAAAAAAAGCATGATTAGCTAAATGAAAAACAGCAACTGAATAATTGGACAAACCACAGGCAAATATCATATAGCCCAGCTGACTACACGTAGAATACGCGATAACTCGTTTAAGATCATTTTGAACCAAAGCTGTAGTGGCTGCAAAAAAAGCAGTCATACCACCTACCACACTTATAAGCATAAGAGCCCCTGAACAATATTCTAAAAGAGGAGAACAACGGGCTAATAAAAAAACACCAGCGGTCACCATCGTCGCTGCATGAATAAGAGCTGATACTGGTGTAGGGCCTTCCATCGCATCAGGCAACCAAGTGTGTAAACCAAGCTGTGCTGATTTACCAACAGCACCAATAAATAGAAGAACCCCTATAAGATCTAAAGCCTTAAATTTTATATTTAAAAAAGACAAAGTACAAGACGTTAATTGAGGAGAAAACGCAAAAACTGTGGCATAATCTAAAGCGCCAAAACAAATAAAAATCGTAAAAATACCTAAAGCTAATCCGAAATCCCCAATTCTATTAACTATCATAGCCTTTATGGCGGCTTTATTAGCTTGTATTCGAGTAAACCAAAAATTAATAAGTAAATAAGAACAAAGACCAACACCCTCCCACCCAACAAACATTTGAACAAAATTATCAGCAGTTACCAATACTAGCATGAAAAATGTAAACAACGACAAATAACTCACAAAACGTGGCAGGTGTGGGTCTTCCCCCATATATTCTATAGAGTATATATGAACCAAAGTCGAAATAAAGGTAACAACAATAAGCATCACGACAGTTAAACTATCGAAACAAAAAGCCCACTCGACATGAAAAGAGTCTGATTCCAACCAAGTCATTAAAGAAAGGTAGGTGCCACTTCCTGCCAGCCCTACTTCGTAAAACGACAAACAGCTTAAACAAAAAGTTAAACCCACACAGAATACTGTGATAAAACAAGAACCGTGTACCCCGATAAAACGTCCAAAAAACCCTGATATAATAGACCCTAAAAGGGGTAAAAAAACTATGTTTAAATACATTTCAGTTCTTTACGGGCCTTGAACCCGCACCATCATCTCATAGAGACAATATCCTAACCATTAGACGAAAAGAACTTAAGATTACCAACAAATAACCCCTACAAATATCGCGCTCAATTATTTACACCCACAAGTCAACCCATACCAAATTCGAAACTGATGCATGCATTGCGGAAAAAAAGAGATCTGGATATAAACCCATAAAAACCGTACCTACCAGCAATGGTAGAAAAACTACGAATTCCCTGTAGTTTAAATCACAACCTACAAGTTTAATATTACCATAAGCTATTCTATTAAATAACCAAAGGGAATAAACACCCCCGAGAATCATAGATGTAGCTGCAAAAAAACACGCTGTCGTATTGGCATCAAAAGCCGATACTAACAAAAGAAATTCCCCAACAAAACTAGAGGTCCCTGGTAAGCCTAGATTAGCCATTGTAAAAAAAAGAAAAACTATTATGAAAATGGGCATTGTATGCGTTAACCCCCCATAATAATTAATACCTCTGGTATGCCACCTGTCATAAAGAACCCCAATTATAAGGAATAGGGCGGAAGAAACAAACCCGTGACTTAAACTTTGTAATATTGCGGCCTCTACCCCGATTACCGTGCCACTAAATAGCCCTATCATAACTAAATTCATATGAGCAACCGATGTATATGCGATTAGCCGTTTTAAATCCGTTTGACGAATAGCTGTCAAAGACGTATAAACTACACCCAAAACGCTTAGACTAAAAACAAACGGTGTAAAATAGATACACGCTTGAGGAAAAAGACCCAATGAAAAACGCAAAAATCCATAAGACCCCAATTTTAAAAGAATCCCTGCTAAAATGACCGAACCCGCCGTAGGTGCTTCCACGTGAGCTTCCGGTAACCAAATATGAACTGGCAACATCGGTACTTTAGCCGCAAAAGATGCAAAAAAGGCTAACCACAACCACCTTTGATTATAATTAGAAAACTTTGTAATTGATAATATTTCATAACTGGTGCTGCCAACGGACAAGTATATATACACAACCCCAACAAGCATAAACAACGATCCAAATAGTGTGTACAAAAAAAACATATAGGCAGCTCTGATTTTACGCTGACGTGAACCATATATACCAATAACTAGAAACATCGGTATTAAAACGGCTTCAAAAAAAATATAAAAAAATAAAAGATCCAAACTTGTAAACACCAGAAGCAAAACCAATTCCATACTTAAAAAACTAATGAGATATATTTTTAAGTTCCCTTTTTCAAAAGTCCATGAGGCTAAAAGACATAAAGGAAAAATTAGCGTGGTCAACAGAAGAAAAAATAAGGAAATACCATCAATACCTAAAACTAAATTTATATTTGATACAGGTAACCACAAATTGTTAACTACAAATTGAAATTTAGACGTTGAATGGTCAAAACCCAACCACAAAAAGAGAGATAAGATAAAAACCAATGAAGTGATAAACAGAGAAAATTGTCGGAGCAACAACCGATGCCCGGCAGGTATAATAATTAAACCAAAAACACCAATAATTAGAAGCAAAAACAAAGAATTTAAGAGCATAACCTTTTTCCGACCCAAGTTAAATAATCATCTTGGTTGACCGCTTGTACCACGATAGGCATAAATCCGTGGTTAACACCACAAATCTCGCTACATTGACCGTAAAACACACCCTCCCTTTTTACAAAAAGAAAAACTTGATTCAATCGACCAGGACACGCGTCTACTTTTATCCCTAGACTAGGAACCGCCCAAGAATGTAAGACATCAGCCGAAGTAACTAAAACACGTATATGTGTATTAATAGGAACAAAAAGACGATTATCTACTTCTAATAGACGAAAAACTTTGCCGGCTTTTCCCACACTATGTGGCTCAGGGATAATCAAATCTTCTTCTCCGATAAGATACGAGTCAAAATTTATACGTTGCCTTTCAGAGCCCTCACCATCTCCGGATGGTTCTTTAATAAGGTCTAAAATCAAATTAATTTCTTCTTTTAAAATTTGATGAATACTCGAATCTTCCTCAATTATTGTAGTCAATAATTTATACAAAAAATGTCTTAACTTATTGATATCGGTTTCATCCAAAGTATAAACCGTATCTTTAAGCATTTGTAGAATATCAAGCAAAAGATTAGTTTGGTTGGAAGCCAGGTGTTTTTCCCCAAAAACGTCTAAAACTTCTTTAATACCATTATAAGACCTATTAATACCCTTCGGATTATTATCACTACTTTCACCTTTACCCGTAGAATCATTAGTGATACTTAACTCGCCCTCGATTCCTGAATTATCCAGAGAACTTCCTGTACTGTTAATATACATCAGAACTAAAGCATCTCTGTCAATTTTACTACTATCTTCTTTAACAATTTTTTCAAGAAAAGTAGAAAATAACTTTAAATTTTCTAAATCTACTTTTGATTGCAATAAAAGAGTACGTAACTTAGTAGCTATTATATTAGGATTCGACTTTATATCAAGTAGACGTAACTCAGATAAAAAAATTTTAAAAGATTTAACATGAGAATCAACATCATAGTGAGCCCCTTTAAAAAACCCCTCTGGCACATCTCTAGACAACATTTGTTCTACCGGTTTAATAGGACAAACTTTTTTTAACTGCCATTCAATCTTTTCTATAAAAGTTTTTATTTTCGTGGAGGTATCAATAAGCTCATTGTAATCTCTTTCCGCGATATCTACCTCATGCTTAATTTTATTAAGAGAAAAATCTATATACTGAGTGTAAATATTCTCATCATGAAATTCATTTATAAACTTTGATTTTAATTGCTCTATATCATGCTCTGATTTTAATTGTTTTAAATCTGACGAAATTTTATCACTCAACAAATAAGCCACTTTACCCCGGGGTAAAAATTTTTTATCTGCCGCTTTTAAAATGCAATTCTCTAGTGCCAAAATATTTATTTTCTCATGAACCCCCCCTAAATCCGACGTAGGTAAGTCCATGCCCCGAGAAAAATGCAATGGTGTTTCATTATTTTCCAAATCGGCTTCTATGGTGCTTTCAATACTGTTGCAAAGATAAAGGAGAGCCTCATCCATAATTTTTTTGGCCTCTTCAAGTGCAAACCCACCATATCTTAATTTATTCTCATATTCCAGCAAATCAGTTTTATGACGATCCCAAGTAAAATTGTCAAAATATGTTTCAGAAACCTTTAGCCGACTAATCTTGTCCCTATGTTCAACAAAAGGTGTGTCCGTAAGAGATTTACTGACATCTTTAGCATGGCCTCCGGCTATTTCTAACCTATCGTTGATTTTTGCCAACTCCTCACTAATTTTAATAATTCGACTTTTAGCTCTACAAAGTTCGTCTTTAGCCAAGTAAAGTCTTTCTAAAGACGTATCACTAATTTGGTCCAAATTGTAATCATTTAAATCGATATTGATAAAATCCAAGGCACCGGTATCAAACTCGCCCTTTAAACCTAAATAACCTAAAAATTCGATATCTTTTTTACAGAAATTCTCTTTCAATTTATCAAAAGTAAAAACCGCTTTTTCTAGTTTTTTTTGGCTCGACTCAAAAAAGGACTGAGCGGATTCAAATTTACTGTTAGCTCTACTTAAAATTTCTCCAGCCTCGTCTGATCTTAAAAATGGAACTGCTAATTTATCACCAAAAGAATTAAATTCTAACTCAGCACTTTCTGACGCGGCATTGGGGGTAGCTAAATCCTCTGGACTTAAACCAATAGACAATATATCAAATATAGAGGAATCACCCTCAAATTCCTGTTCTGCTTTTAACAACCTTGCTTTAAGAATATCTAAGTTTTCTTTAGTTTTTAGCCTTAAGTTTTCGTCCCAACCGTCGAATCCATCTTTGAGAAGAATATTAGGTCTTTTAAAAGACGAGCTAAACTCAGAGAATTCTGTTCTAGCTCTAATTACCTCTGCACTTGATTTATTAAGTTTAGCCGCAGCTAAATCTACACGGGCTAATTTAAAATCTGATTTAGCACTATTGAGATGCAAACCCGCCTCATGCAATTCTCTCTTGGCGTTTTCCCACTCCACTTTAAGATCCCCCAATTCAGCATCTGTTATATATAATTTCTCTTTACGTATTTCAGAATCCAGAGGGGTCTGAATATTTTGTAGATTTTTATCTTCCTTGTTATTTTCAATATAGTCCAACCAATCTTTTAAATTTTTAACGCGCTTTTGAACCAAATCTAGATTTTCTTTAGTCACTTTTGGTACTAATTCAAAATCAGAATATTCATAAGACCAATACCATTGGTGGCCAACAACTTTTATCGTCAAACTAGGATCAATAACCTCCTCCATAGCATAAAGCAAATTGTATGAAGGTACGCTAATAATCATCAAAATACCAGCAGGTACAATTGTCCAAACAATTTCAAGTAAAGTAGAATGATTAAAGCTTGCAGGCTCCGGATTAACTGATTCATTGAATAGGGTTAAGGATTGATAAAGTAACCAACCAACAAAACAAGCGATAAGTAGCATGAAAGTCATTAACAAACCATTAAAAGAAATAATACCCTCCATAATTGGGGTAGCTGGATCTTGAAAACCAACTTGCCAGGGATGCGGTGCGTCCATATGCGCCATATTATAAGGTTTAAATATAGAAAAAACAAATAATAAATAAATAAATAAAGTATTAGCTCTTTTTAATATGTTCATGAGACACGTGTGTAATTAATATCAACTTATTTATGAGATATCTCTAGGGGTCAAATAATCTACCACCCCCACTTTGTAACTTGGGGCGGTAGTTAAATGGTTTAAACTTGTTGAACAACGTCTATTCGGACCATCCATTTTGATGGCATGCAACATTAAAAGTTTTTCCAACCACCCAACAAACAACCCTCCAAAAATAAAAAAAGAAAAATATCCAACTGATACCGTGATACCAATAAATCTAAAATAATCATCAACAGGCGTGGTCCCAGCCCAACCCAATAAACAAAAGTCTGCAACGAAAAGCCAAAAAACTACGGCATAAACAGGTCTAAAGTTACCACTTCGCAATATCGAGGTATTTAACAACGGGTACAAAAATAACATTACAATAGCACCTCCCATAGCAAGAATACCCCCAACTTTATTTGGTATAACTCTTAAAATAGCATAAAATGGTAAAAAGTACCACTCCGGCACAATATGGGCTGGGGTGCTATAAGGATCTGCCTCTAAGTAATTATCCGGTTCGCCTAACGCATTAGGGAAGTAAAAAACAAAAATAGATAAAGAAAAAACCAGCGCGAAAAAAGCCACCAAATCCTTTACATAAATATAAGGATAAAAATTAATATTTGCTACTTTTGTTTTTATACCTAAGGGGTTATTCGACCCATCTTTATGTAACAAACCCAAATGAACAAAAACCATACCAGTAATTAAAAATGGCAACAAGTAGTGTAAACTATAAAAACGATTTAATGTCGGATTTCCCACAGTAAAACCACCCCATATCCACATAACAACTTCTTTACCTATCACGGGAATAATAGAAAAAAAACTTGTAATAACGGTAGCCCCCCAAAAGCTCATTTGACCCCATGGCAAAACATAACCGATAAAAGCCGTCGCCATCATTAAAACATAAATAAGAGTACCAGACCACCACAAATGTTGTCGGGGTTCCATATAAGAACCATAATATAAACCTCTAAAAATATGAGCATAAACCAGCATAAAGAAAAAAGAAGCCCCGTTTGCATGCATGTATCGGATTAACCAACCACTTTTGACATCCCGCATTATATGTTCTACACTAGAAAATGCATAATGCGTTTCACTCGCGTAATGCATCGCTAAAAAAGCCCCACTAAGTATTTGAATAAGCAAACAAAACCCTGCGGTCGACCCAAAACTCCAATTATAATTTAAATTCATAGCCGTCGGATAATCAATAATATGAGAATCTACCCAACTAAGTATTGCATTTAAATTCCATCTCGTCATAAAATATTAATATATCAGCTTTTTCCAATATGAGACCAGGGGATATGAAAATCAAACGAACGAAATTCTTGCGTTAATTCAATAGGCTCGCAAACGACAACTCTTTGATCTTCATCATAACGCAATTCGAAATAACCACTCAATGGAAAGTCTTTTCGAAGAGGGTGACCTTCAAACCCATAATCTGTAAGAATTCGACGTAAATCCGGATGTCCTGAAAAAAATACACCGAGTAAATCCCAAATCTCACGCTCCCACCAATTTGCTGAAGGAAATATATTAACGACAGACGGTAGAGGATTTATCTCATCAGTGCAGGTTTTAATCCTAATTCTAGAATTGGATCTAATATTTAAAAGCTCGTAAACAACCTCAAAACGTTCTTCTCTATCTGGGTAATCCACACCAGAAATAGACGTAAGTAAATGAAAATTACCATTACTATGATGGTGTAAAAATGTTAATGTAGCCAACAAATATTTTTTAGACACATTAATAACAATCTCATGTCCAAACACTTGAAATGTTTGGACAGGCAAAAGTCGTGTAAGACTATTCGCGTATATAATCAGGGAGTTTAACATTATCTAAAAAACTATCATATCAAACCAAATTAATACAACTACTCGGATAATTGTTTAGTTTACCCACATAAAAACTTATTAACTAAATAATCTCTTATGGGAATTGAACCCATATTTCTGCCGTGAAAAGGCAACGTCCTAACCGCTAGACCAAAGAGACTATACATAATACAAAGCAACAAATTAACATCACATTTGGGCCTAGATCGGATTGAACGATCGACTTTACGCTTATCAGGCGTATACTCTACCACTGAGTTATAGGCCCTAGAGCCCTATTAAAAGATAAAGCCCTTTATTACAAATAACAAAAGCTTTAATAATTTTTTACTTTTAGTTTACCGCTTTTTGGATTGAATCACAGGAAAAGCAACACCCCTATTTTCAACCCAAGGATTAGAATCTTCGAGATGCCCCTGGGTTAATGTCAAATAAACAACATAAAAGAAAAATAATGAAGCGACTGAAGAAAGAATTGACCCAAAAGAGGCTACGCTATTCCAACCGGCATAAGAGTCCGGATAATCTGGAATACGCCGAGGCATACCGGCTAATCCTAAAAAATGCATAGGAAAAAATGTTAAATTTACTCCAATAAACATAAGCCAAAAATGAATTTGCCCTAAAACTTCCGGATAACCCAAACCAGTCATTTTTCCAATCCAAAAATAAAAAGCACCAAACATCGTAAAAGCAGCGCCCATACTTAAAACATAATGAAAATGCGCAACCACGTAATAGGTGTCATGAAGAGCAATATCTACACCGGAATTAGCCAAAACAACACCAGTTAACCCCCCAATTGTAAATAAAAAAAGGAAACCTATAGAAAATAGCATTGGTGTTTTAAGACGTATCGAACCTCCCCACATGGTAGCTATCCAACTAAAAATCTTAATACCTGTAGGAACAGCAATTATCATCGTAGCCGCTGTAAAATAAGCTCGCGTGTCAATATCCAAACCAACTGTAAACATGTGGTGAGCCCAAACAATAAAACCTAAAATACCAATCGACAACATAGCATAAACCATTCCCAAATAACCAAAAACGGGCTTTCTTGAAAAAGTAGCCAAAATATGACTAACTATACCAAACCCCGGTAAAATCAAAATATACACCTCGGGATGTCCAAAAAACCAAAACAAATGCTGGTAAAGCACTGGGTCGCCACCACCCGCCGGATCAAAAAATGTAGTATTAAAATTACGGTCCGTTAAAAGCATAGTAATGCCTCCAGCCAAAACTGGAAGAGATAATAAAAGTAAAAATGCTGTTATTAAAACAGACCAAACAAATAAAGGTAAACGGTGCATACCCATACCCGGAGCACGCATATTAAAAATGGTTGTTATAAAATTAATGGCACCCAAAATAGAAGCAGCACCGGATAAATGTAAACTGAAGATAGCTAGATCAACTGATGGCCCCGAATGCGCCTGGATACCACTTAAAGGTGGATAAACAGTCCAACCTGTACCGGCTCCAGCCTCCACTAATGAGGAGGCCAAAAGAAGTATTAACGACGGCGGTAACAACCAAAAGCTTATATTATTCATACGAGGAAACGCCATATCTGGAGCACCTATCATTAAAGGAACAAACCAATTACCAAACCCCCCTATAAGAACAGGCATAACCATAAAGAAAATCATCAAAAAAGCATGAGCCGTAACAATAACATTGTACAACTGATAATTCCCCCCCAAAAACGTATTGCCCGGGCTTGCAAGCTGCAACCTTATAAGAACAGACATCGCTGTACCTAAAACACCGGAAAAAGCCCCAAATATTAAATATAAAGTACCAATATCTTTGTGATTTGTAGAAAAAAACCACCTTGTAAAGAAACCACTCAATGCCGAGTTAGAAACCAATGGAATAAAACTTTGCCATAAAGGTTTTGATTCTTGAGTAAAAGACATTTTTTTAAATCATTAATCCTATAGCTATTTTATAGATCAATAAATAAACCAAATTAGGACTCAACATAAAAAATATAACGGTCCATCCAATAATAACCAAAAAAAAAGCAGCACCTTTTGTCAATGGGGTGAAATAAAACCAACTTTCTGCTTTTTCAAAATAAAAAATTTTTATTAATCTAATATAATAAAAAGCCGAAACAACACTAGTTAAAACTGCGAATATTGCGACAAGATAATAAGACGAATCAATGACACTAACAAAAATGTTAAGTTTGGCGAAAAAACCACCCAAAGGGGGGACACCCGCCAAAGAAAAAATCATAAGGACAATTCCTAAACCAAAAACTGGATTAGACCGAACTAACCCAATTACATCCGAAAAGGTTAAAAAGCTATTATCAGATGTCAAATCTAAGTGGAGAACATAAATCCATAAAAAAATAGCAGTTAACATGTAAATGAAAAGATAAAACAAAACACTTTGAACCCCCTCGACACTACCGGACGCTAAACCCAAACACAAAAATCCGACATGCCCCACACTACTAAATGCAAGAAGTCTTTTAATTTTGGTTTCACCTAAACCACACACACAACCAATAAAAAGACTGAAAAGACCGCATAAGCAAAAAAAGTCTTCCCAAAATACGGGGAACAAACACCAAAAACTTGTATAAACTAAACGTAATACAACAACAAATATAGCAAGTTTTGGAACAGATGCAAAAATAAGACTGACAATCGTAGGAGCACCTTCGTACACATCGGCTATCCACATGTGGTAAGGGGCTGATCCTAATTTAAATAAGAGTGCTGAAATTAAACAGATTAAACCCAAATAGAATAACGGAGAACAACCCGCAAGATTTTCCGTTAACAAACTGAGAGACCCTATATTGGTAGTACCCATAGAAAAATAAATTAAGGATGCACCAAACAAAAAAAAAACCGAAGCAACCGAACCAAGAATAAAATATTTCAATCCCGCCTCAGCAGAAAAATATGAATTTTTCTTCCAAGTGGCTAAAACATAAAAAATAAGGGACATAAACTCCATATTTAAATATATGGAAAGAAAATCATACGAGGAAATTAATAAGCACAAGCTTAAGCAAATGCTAATAATAAAAAAAAAAAACTCAAAAGCGCGCAACCGAACCGAAAACATATAGGCTTCACTTACAGAGACACAGACAAACAAACCTAAAACAACAAATAATTTTAACCATATCGACAAATGATCCGTAATAAAAATTGAATTCCATAATGTCTGAGATTCAATAGGATTATTAACAACCAAAAAAACACTTATAAATAAAATTATTGAGGTTAACCGAATCATGCTCGGTGTTAAATAGGTATAAAGTGCTGCTGCGGACAAACCCAAAAAGCTTCCATGCATAAGAACAACTAAAATAGAAATTGCAAGAAAAAGCTCCGGCAAAAAAGCAACGATGTCATTTTGAAAGATTAAAGAGAATTTCATGACTTACATCTTATAGGATTTGAACCTATGACCCACGATTTAGAAGACCGTTGCTCTATCCACTGAGCTAAAAATGCTTTTATAATTTGCGCTTTATTATTGTTAGAATCAAATATTATGACTAATGAAGAACTATAGCGTCATTTATATAAATACAACTTAAAATTGTAAACACATAAGCTTGGATTAAAGCAACGGCCAACTCAAGACCAAAAAGAATAATCAAAACTAACAAGGGCACAACGTGCGCTATTAGCAATAATCCACCACTCCCCATCATAGCCCAAGCAAAACCAGCAATTACTTTTAGTAGGGTGTGACCTGCCATCATATTGGCAAAAAGACGAACAGCTAAACTAAGGGGTTTAAATATATAGGAAACTATTTCTATCGGAACTAATAAAAATGCTAAAGGCAACGAGGTACCCCCTGGGAGAAATAAACTCAACATGTGAAACCCGTGTGTTGAAGCACATATAAGAACTACCCCTATAAATACACCAAGAGCTAAAACCATTGTCTGAATCAAATGGCTTGTTATGGTAAATGAGTAAGGCACAAGACCCGACACATTAGAGATCAAAATAAAACTAAATACCATAAAAATAAACGGAAAATATTTTTGACCATGTGGACCGATACTATCCCATATTAAACCCGCGGTAGTTAAATAGAGACCTTCTAAAAATAACTGCCAACGACTAGGAAAACAGCTTAAACCAAAAACAGAAAGACAATAGTAAACAAACAGGATGAAACCTAAACTAAAAATCGTTGTAATCATTGCGTTAGTTATCGATAAGTCAAATAAACCAATACCTAGATTAACAAATGGAAGTATTTGAAATTGTTCTAAAGGACTAAAAAACATAGATAATGATAATATAAAAAATATAACAATAAACTTTACAAAACCAAAATAAAAGACTCAGTAAAATATGTCAAAATAAAATTGAAAAATATCTAGTAAATTATTACACTATTACATTAAACCCCCACCAGTAAATAGTCAAAAAAAGAAATAACCAAACAACATCAACAAAATGCCAATACCAAGCGGCTGCTTCAAACCCAAAATGCCTTTGACGACTAAAATGGTCTAAATATAACCGAAAAGCACAAATAGATAAAAAGATAGTTCCAATGATTACATGAAAACCATGAAAACCTGTAGCCATAAAAAAAACAGAACCGTAAACACTATCAGACATAGCAAAAGGTGCGTTAATATACTCAAAACCCTGCAATCCCGTAAAGATAACTGCAAATATTATTGTAATAACAAGACCCAATAGAGCCTCCTTTTTAAAACCTCCAACAATAGCGTGATGAGCCCATGTGACACTTGCACCAGAAGAAAGTAAAATAATAGTATTTAAAAGAGGTAATCCCCAGGGACTAATTGCCTCTATGCCAGCCGGAGGCCAAACCCCTCCAATATTAAAAACAGGAGACAGAGAAGAGGTAAAGAATGCCCAAAAAAAAGCAAAAAAAAACATAACCTCCGAAACAATAAAAAGAACCATACCCATGCGCAAACCCTGTTGAACCGCAGCAGTATGCTGGCCCTCAAATGAAGCTTCACGAATAACATCCCGCCACCATGTAAACATCACATATAGAATAGTAACTAAACCTAAACACAACAACTGTCCACCACCACCATAATTATGCATATATAGAACTCCACCAAAAGTTGAACTTAAACCACCTAAAGCGGCCACAAAAGGCCATGGGCTTGGATCAACCAAATGAAATGGGTGTCGTTGAACCATTTTAGCTTGCTCCTTCATTTTACTTATTTTAAGAAGGGGATAGGATTCGAACCTACGATGGTAAAACCAACAGATTTACAATCTGACACTATTAACCGCTCAGTCACCCCTTCGAATACAACATTTATCTAAAACCCACAACTTTTGTGCGTAATTTTTTACGGCGTCTCTTAACAGGACGACACCCATTATGCGCTGTTCTTGTTATTAAGACAATAGAATGAATATCGATGCCCAATTTACTAAAACTTCGAACAACACCAAATCGACCTTTGCTTGTTCCTACAATATGAACAATAATTCTTTTATACCCCAAAGAAATTATTTTATTTCCGAATAATTTACCTAATAACAACCCTCGTGTGTACAAATTTTCTCTTTCGTTAAATTCATTCTTATAATCGGGAACTCTTAAAGAACAACTTGTTTTAATAACGTTACTTTTACAGTCCACCAAAGTGCAAAAAATATTACGTTTAGTACACCTTAAATAAACGGATCCCAACTCTTTAGTTCGTGTATTATCACTTAAATACCTAACAGTCAAAGTATTTTTTACCACCTTTTGCCTAGAATAACTCGCTGACTTAAATTTAAGCCATTTATCAACAAAATACCGGTTATTAAACAACATTTGTGTTAAAATAGATTCTTTTTTTTGCATTAGTATGAGTGCGCTGGCCTCTTACAGGTAAACCCTTTTTATGCCGTAAACCCCGATAAGTCATTATTGCGTACAATCTACGTATTTTATCATTTTGAAAACGACGAAGATCAGCACCTACTAAAAGATCCGTATTGTCAACCAAACTTTCTAAAACTTTACTTTTCTCTGGAGTTACATGAACCCCCCGTGCATCATCCCCAAAACCCGCCTTTTGACATAATATTCGGGATTCTGCTAAACCAATACCATAAATATGAGAAACAGACTGAACCAAAATTTTATTGTCCGGAGTTGGAGTACCGATAATAAAAGGCATAACTGATTATCCTAACAATTGAAATATAGTATGACAAAAAAACGATTTCTTGAAAAACCACTAAAATCCCAAATAAAGGCCCACAAAACATTAAGCGGCCGCAATAATAAAGGTCGGATAACCTCCTGGCATAGGGGAGGTTGTCACAAACGCTTATATCGAGAAATTGATTTTAAACGAAAACACACACAAGGAATTGTTATCGGATTGGAATATGATCCAAATAGATCAGCATACTTGGCTCGTATTTTTAATCCCGATACCAAGAAACAAAATTATATACTTGCAACAACAAACATACAAAAGGGAGACGTTGTAAGATCAAATTTAACCCATGGTGCCTTAAATAATGCTCATAGCAAACCTCTAGAGCGCATACTTACAGGAACCCCAATACACAATATAAGCCTACACCCTGGAGAAAATGGCAAACTACTACGCGCATCTGGGGCCTATGGACACATAGTAAAAAAAACAAAAAATTTGGCACAAATACGTTTAAAATCAGGACAATATCGCTGGTTTAATATTAAAGCACAAGCCACTAACGGCATTATTGGTAATACGGAACATCGTTTTGTTAAATTAAAAAAAGCTGGACGAGCCAGGTGGTTGGGGCACCGACCCATTGTTCGTGGTGTCGCCATGAATCCCATAGACCACCCACACGGCGGTGGCGAAGGAAAAACATCGGGAGGTAGACCATCTGTGACTCCTTGGGGTAAACCCACAAAAGGTGCCACAACACGAAGATTAAAAAAAAATGCCAAGATCTAACTGGAAAACACCCTTCATAGACAAAAGTCTTTTAACAAATTTTAGCAAAAAAAAGAAAAAAATTACCTGGTCTCGGCGTTCCACTATTTACCCCGTCTGTGTCGGATTAGAACTATCGATTCATAATGGAAAAGAGATGCTCAATCGTAAAATAAAACCTGAAATGGTAGGTCACAAGTTAGGTGAATTTGTACCAACCCGAAAAACCCCATCACAAAAAAAATAAAATGGCACAAAAAGCCCATCCAACAGCATTACGACCCCAAAATACCTTTTATCAAGGGTACACCCATTGGAACGAACCCCGATTTTACTACATATTATCTAGAATACGCCACTTTATTGAATCATGCTGCTTAGGGACCACACATTACCTTCATGACATTCAGATTAATAAACATGCCGCGGCAATAATAATAACTATTGACCTGATACATCTGCATATACGCTCAAAAAAACGCATTAAATCAAGACGTTACAAAGAAAATAAATTAAAAATAAAAAAAAAATCATGGACTTTAGTGGCCTCTAGATTACAAACAGCAGCAAAATTAATTCAGGTATTTACTGGTACAAAAAAGACAATACTAAAAGTTAATAGGTTAAAAATGTATACCAGATCTGTGCCGAAACCCGTAAGAAGAGAAATCGCTTATTATACCAAAAGTTTCCATAACTTAAAATATGACTACGCGAGGTATGGTATACAGTTAATGTCACTAATACTAAAAAATAAAGCGAACACAGCCTGCTTATGCAGGTTTATCGAACAAAATGTCTGTTCTAGACAAAAACGAAAAAGACATTACGAATTTCTTCGATATCTCAAACAAGGACTTCATTCGTTGCAAAAATATAAAAAAATTAACGGTTTAAAAATCCAAATAAAAGGCAGGTTTACGCATAAAGCAAAAGGACGAAGTCGAACTTGGAAATATCAAATAGGCCAAATGCCCCTTAGCCAATTAAACACCACAATTACTGCGGAATATAAACAAACCCAAACGGGATACGGCAGTGTCGGGTTAAAAGCTTGGACTTGTAAAAATTAACCCAATGCTATTACAACCTAAAAAAACAAAATATAAAAAATACTTTAAACCCAGGTTATTGCCAAGAGTTACAACTAAAACACAAAAACTAAATGAACAAAATTGTTTTGCTATAATTTCACTAGAATCCGGATATATAGATGTTCGACAACTAGAGGCGGCACGACAAAACATTAGGCGCAAAATTAAAAGAGAAGGAAAATTAGAGATTATCCCACTTGCGGATAAAGCCATAAGCAATAAGCCGACATCTGCCCGGATGGGCAAAGGCAAGGGGAAAGTGAATCACTGGGTTGCACCCATCTCAGCCGGAAAACCTATCTTATTACTATACGGGATCGATAAAGAACAAGGATTTCCCGCCTTAAAAGCTGGCGCGAACAAATTGCCTCTAAAAATTAAAATACAAGACCTTTAAATCATGCCTGATGCTAGAAAAAAATACTTAAGAAAAAAACGATTATTTTTATCTAAACAAACAACTTTTGTTCTTTTAAATGCCAGCAATTTAAAAACATCTAAAATTAAAAAAGTAAAAATGTCTTTGAGAGGGGGTAAGCTTTATTTTGTACCACTTTATTTGACACCCCCAAAGATTGCAGTAGGTTGTCCCGCTCTAATTGCTGTATATGACAGTCTAAAAGAGATGCAAAATAATATCACGAACATAACCAGACAAATAGATTGCCTGGGAGTGTCAATAGAAAAAAAATGGTACTCCATAAAATATCTTAAAAAATCTAAAATATTAGTTTTAGAAAAAAAAACTCTGGCTTTTCTTTTGCTAAAACTATCGCGATTAAAAAAAGAAAATTAGCCCAATTTTATTTCTCATATACCTATAAAGCGAAAGAAGGGATTTGAACCCTCAACTTTAAACTTGGCAAGCTTACGCTCTACCGATTGAGCTACTTCCGCGACATTTCTTTAATTCAAATCAAGGAACAAAACAAAGTTGCAAACTATTCCCTAAAAATAACATATCCTCTTTACTATTTGTACCAAAAAAAACTTGACATTTAAAACAATTTAAAGTTTCAAAATACGGAAATAACGGAATTAATTCCTCAAAGGCAAAAATATCTTTTAAAACAAAACAATACACACTCTGATGCGAGGGTAATTTTAAACCCTCAAATTGACGAATACGCGGTAAAACATTAAACAGAAGTTTAAATAAAAAATTATATAATTGTAACCCTCTAAGAGTTACTTTGCAGCCAACCGCGTATATTTTACCTTTTTTATGTCTTTTTATTTTTTCTGGAATAACATGAGGTCTCTCCCCTGTTATTATTTTTAAGGCACATAAAGAAGAAACCACTGAATTATTATTTACACCAGGAGTTCCTAAATATAAACATATTTTTTTAGGTATCGGTAGCATACTAGAAGTAGCCACGTTACTGCAGAGAATAAAATCCCGCTGAACCACATTAAAATAATGATTTTGATACAGATTCATTTTGCTTATACTGTTTTTCTTGCCATAGCAATCAATTTAGCCCATTTTAAACCCCGAAGTCTAGCGGGTAAGGTTGCCGAAATTCGAGTACCCAATGGTTTTTCTTGTGAACTAATAAGAGCCACAGAATTGCATCCGAAGCTAGAACCAACACCACTTTTAGATCGATGTAATTTTCGTGTTTGGACAACTACTCCTTGATGAACTTCTGACTTGTTCATCTTTAAACGGACACGCCGACCGTAACGCGGTCGCAAAGCCTTGACAGACACTAACAAGATATCTCCAACACCAGCTGAACTTTTGCCTTTTTTAATTTTAATACATCTAACAAGTTTAGCCCCTGAATTATCAACAACCTTTAGAAGAGTTTGCGCTTGAATCATGCTTGATGCTTCCAGCTGGATTTGAACCAGCATGCCAAAAGACAAAAGATTTTGAATCTGCCGTGTATACCAATTTCACCATGGAAGCATAAAATTTATGATTTTAACAACGACGCTTGATCTATGCGAATACTCCCCCTCACCCTGAAATATACTAAAATAATAGCTAAACCAATAGACGACTCACAAGCGGCTACTATAAGAATAAATATTGCAAAAATTTGACCTATAAGATCAGAAAGGCAAACAGAAAATATGATAAAATTTAAACTTACTGAAAGAAGAGCCAGTTCTAATGACATTAGAACAACCACAATATTTGTGCGATTTAAAACAACACCCCCAACACCAATAACAAATAATAAGGCGGATAAAAAAAAAAAATGAATAAAATCCATATTTAAATATTAATGAGATATTAGTGGGAAAATAGGTAGGGAGCCCAAATGAACTCTACGTTTGTTCGAGTCCGCTAATTTGTTTAAGCTGTACCTCTTAGCAACAACCTCTCCTCTACCCAAAGAAGACTCTAATATCTCTTGGCTTAAATTATCCCAAAAAGGTCTTGAGGCAGATCGTCTTCGACTTGCGGCCAAAAGAGCCCTCATTCCTGAATTCAACCCTCTAACAGCTGATATCGTGTATGGTAAATACACGCTGAACGCATTAACCGCGCGATGCTTCTTTGCTCTAGGCTTAAGACGAATACCTATGTCACGCCTTGCCTCAAAAACCCCAAAATAAAAAATGTGCAAAGCGCGACCCGGGTATTTTTCATCCAACAATTGAAAAGCCCTGTTCAAAACCTTTTCTGCTTTAGAACGCTTCCCATTTTTCATTAAAAGATTAATCATTTTGCCCACAAGGGGATCTTTTTTAATGCTCAAAAAATTAAAATTTTCTTTTATTTTCACATTTAAAGATATTTTGTCTTGTATTCCTAATTGACTATATTTTGCTTCTAACATCCTTTATCTGGCTTCTTTGTTCCGTACTTGGACCTAGCCGTCTTACGACCCGATAACCCCGCCAAATCTAACTTATTACGGACTAAACGATATTTTACTCCCGGTAAATCAGGAATCCTACCACCTCTAATCAAAACTTGAGAATGCTCTTGCAATCGATGAATTTGACCAGGAATATAAGCAGTTAATCGTATTCTATTAGATAAACGCACTTTAACCACCTTACGACGGGCTGAATTTGGCTTTTTGGGAGAACAAACAAATACTTTTAAGCATACACCCTTTTTTTGGGGGCAACCCCTTAAACCAACACTTCTTTTTTTTGTTATTTTAGCGCCTTTGCATTTTTTAAACCATTGATTAATATTTGGTCTAGACATTATTACCAGAGAGGGGACTTGAACCCCTACCCCACAAAAGACTGGAACCTAAACCCAGCGTGTCTACCACTTCCACCACCCTGGCTTATGGAGTCGAAGGACTCGAACCTTCGATCCCCGCACCAAAAACGGGCGCCTTACCCACTTGGCTAGACTCCAAACGACCATTCTAACCTGAATCTCCACTCAGTCCGGCAGGAATTGAACCTGCAATACTAGCTTCATGAGAACTATGTTTTACCTATTAAACTACGAACCGCCAACAACCCAATAAGTATTTTAAACCAAAACTTTAATTATTAAATTTTTTAGATCCTCTTATTTTTTCTTTAATACTTTTTGCTAATTTGGGCAAATCAGCAAAAAAAAGAAGTCCTACGCAAGATATAAATAGAAATTGTAAAAGACTTATTTTCATCCACTTTTGTAACATATCGTTAAATAAACGACCCTCATATCAAAATAACAGAAAGAGAGGGATTTGAACCCTCAACCGTTGGCTTTGGAAACCAAAGTTCTACCAATTAAACTATCTTTCTTAAATTTACAGGTCTATAAATGAAAAAATTTCAATTTACCATATACTACACACAAGAATTAAATTACCGCTTATTACACACGATTATTGGAACAACCATGTTTTTTTTTACGATATACACCTACAAACAAAGTCTAATATTTATACTCTTACCAGCAGGACTTTCTCATTTTATAACTACAGGAGTAACTGAAATATTTTTCACCTATATACAATTTTGTGCTAGTGTAAGTACAAGTTTTTGTGTCACGATACTCCTAACACAAATTTTTTTATTTTTCAGACCTGGACTATATATATATGAAGCCAATACATGCTTTACCATATTAATAACGACAATCTTTTTCAACGCATTCCTGTACACTAGCGCATTTCCATCAATAATTCAAACCTTTTGGAAAACATTTTACACATACTCCACCGTTTTTATGCCGATTCATTTGACCTTTGAACCAAAATTTAATGACTACGTTACACATTTAAAACAATTGAACACCATATTAACTTATGGTTTACCCGCAGTTATTTTACTAGGACTTGTAGAAAGCTACACATCGGCATCACTGTGGATAAAACATAGAGGGGTTATTTATATAACATCATTGGTATTTGCAGCTATTGTAACACCCCCCGATATAATAAGTCAACTAATTATAGGCCTGCCTTTAATCTTTATATATGAAAGCCAAGTATTGTATAAGACTTTCAAAGATTTATATAAAAAAAAATTACTAGTTGGGCAACCAGTTAAAACCCAAAAGTATGCCTACAGAAAGAATAAAAAAAGCAAGAGCCAGCGGTAAAAAGCACTTCCAACCCAGGCGCATTAACTGGTCATAACGATATCTCGGAAGAATGGCCCGCATAACTATAAATAAAATGACAAAAAAACAGATTTTTAAACCAAACCATATACCATCTGAAAAGACCCCAATACCAAATGGGGACAACCACCCCCCTAAAAAACAAATAGAAGTAACCCCCCCCATAACTAACATATTAGCATATTCACCTAAAAAAAAAAGAGCAAATCCCATCGCGGAATACTCAACATTATACCCCGATACTAACTCAGCTTCGGCCTCCGGCAAATCAAAAGGATGCCTATTCGTTTCAGCTAGACAACCAATAAAAAACATAACGCCTACCGGTAATAAAGGGAAAACTAACCAAATGTCCCTCTGTGCTACCACTATTTCAGTTAAATTTAACGTACCAACACATAAACAAACGTTTATTAACCCAATACCCATAGATATCTCATAAGAAACCATTTGAGCAGCAGAACGCAGAGCACCTAAAAAAGCATATTTTGAATTACTGGACCAACCCGAAATCAATACTCCGTAAACACCCAAGGAAGATATTGCCAAAAAATACAAAACCCCTAACTGAGGATCCGAAATGACATTACCATAACTAAAAGGAATGACAGCCCAACTAATAAGGCTTAAAATAAAAGTAATCAGCGGGGCTAATACAAAAAGAACAATATTTGCATTTGTAGGTAAAACGGTTTCTTTAACAAAAAGTTTAAGACCATCGGCTAACGGTTGAAGAAGTCCCAAATATCCAATAACATTTGGACCCTTACGTCTTTGAATACCTGCCATAATTTTACGTTCTGCTAAAGTAAAATAGGCAACTGCAATAAGTAAAGGAAGAACAAGATCAATAATATTTAGTAAAATAGTTAAAAAAGTAAGCCACATTTTAGATTAATTAAAAAGTTATTACGTATAATAAGCAAAGTGATTACAAAATTTATCAATATCCGTGTTTATAAAACCACAATGCTTCATCGATATTAGCCCTAAAAGGATACATGATGGGCGTTTTAATATCTGACACCAAAACAAAACTTAAATTAGAATAATCTGTTTGAATCCAACTCGGCGTTGGCTGAAGATGCAACTCAAACTTAAACCGATGCGCCAACCGCCACCGCTCCAAGCGCATGCGAAAAGATCTAAAAGGTTTGTAACGAGATAAAAGACGAGCTCGTATAAAAGATCGTTGCGTGGGGCAAAACTCAACAAAATCCCCTTTTTGTAAAGTAAAATTACTATTTTTTATATACTTACCATTAACTAATACCTTATTATGTTGAATCGCTTGACGGCTGTAAAAAATTGAATGGAAAAAACCTAATCGGTACAAAGTAACGTCTAAACGCCCCTCTAAAGTACCCAAAAGTCGTTGAATCGGCGCTTCTGATTTAAAAAATATGACACAAAAATTTTTTAAAGTATTGTGACTCAAATCCCCGTAAAATCGTTTTAAACACAATAAAATAGATAGTGTATTTCGATAACCCCATCGATTATACTTAAACGTTTGATTTGGACGAGAATGCGGTTGTATAAAACTATAATTATGCCATAACGGGTAGGGGGTATGTCCACGGCTGGACTTCTCATTAGACCTTTTCGCTAAAGGGCGCCTACGCCGTTTACGTCCTCCGAGTATACCCATGATTAAATCCCATTTGGGACGCAAAAAAGTTTTTTCTTTACACAATAAATCCCCCCAAATATCAGCCCTAGCCCAAATACAGGACTTGTACTTTGGTTTAAACCGCATAATTGTAAGGTTTATGACGATTTCTTTCCCCCAATAAGCCAGGTAATCCCTTGCCACACTTTAATTTCTTTTTACCACGACGACATATTACGGACACTGCATTAAAAAACCAATAAGATAATAAGGTATCCTCTATATTTAAATTAAAAAGATAAGACATTCTGCTTGTTGTTGAACCCCCCACACCAACAATTAACAAACACTCCCGATGTGACTCCACTAAATTTTCTTTCATAATATCACAAAGAAAAACCAAATCCACTTTTTTAAATTTGGACAAAACTCCTCTTTTCCATTTTACGCCAGTTATACTAATGTTTTTATCAAATCCTTGTGTTATTATGGGCAAACTATTAATAAAAAGTATATCGGCCTCGCTATCTATCATCATTTCTAAAACTTCTAAAGTAGCACGAATACCATATAGACTTTTTTCCAAATTATACAAATAATATAAATCGCGCTTACCTAAAAGATAAGATTGTATCGTTTTTGATACTTTTACATCATCATTTTTAGAACGAGGCACCAGATAACCACAAGAACTAACAAAAAACGAAAGAATAGCTCCATTTTTTGTTTTTTGCATTAATTTTTTTTACCCTCCTTGCAAGTAACGATTTCGTTCACATAAACTACCCCGGCACCCTTGTAAGAATCGGGAAAACGGTATGCACGTATACTTGTTGTAAAATTTTGCAAAAGTCCAAAATTTGCAGACATAAAGGACAATGTTTTTTTATTAAACCGTACAGACACACCCTCGGGAATATCAATAGAGATACTATGACTAAAACCCAGAGTAAATATAAGTTTTTCCTTAGACTTATAAACTTTATACCCTATTCCTTTAAGAATCAATTCTATGCTATAACCCAAAACAACACCCAAAACAGCTTGGGTAAAAATAGAACTACAATATGGCGTCAAATAAGGTAAAAAAACCACCATATTTCCCTTGCGATATATCTTGCTGACGCAATCAAAATCAACAACGCCACAAGGCCCTGAAATATAAACTTTTCCATTGTTGCTTAAACAATTAACACCTATGGGCAATCTATAGACCGGAGCAATCATAAGGCATATCCCAAAATTTCACCCCCATCCCCTTTGCGTATAGCACTTTCAGCAGTCATGATGCCTTTTGGTGTAGAAACGATTAAAACGCCAAAATCCTGAGACAACCTACAAAGATCTAATGAAGATAGATAAAGACGATCACGCGGTCTAGAAAGAATAGTTAAACGACAGCATATTGGAGATCCATCGTAATATCGTAACAACACTGTAATTAATCCATTTTTTTTCGTATAACCCCGGATTAAATTTTCTTTCCACAAAAGATCCAAAATTTTTACGCAAAAACCAACTTCTTTAAATGAAGTTGAAAAATGATAAACAACAAGGCTATTACGTAATTTATTAAAAATCCTTGAAAGCATTAATATTGTTTGGGACTGGGATTGAACCAACGACCTAAGGATTTTCAGTCCTTTACTCTACCTACTGAGCTACCCAAACGACGAACACACCAATTAAAACTTGCTGTAGCTAATTCTCCCCAAATTGGACTCGAACCAACAACACTATGGTTAACAGCCATATGCTCTACCAATTGAGCTATTGAAGAAAGCTGGAGAGGGATTTGAACCCTCATTTTTGGGTTTGCAACCCACTGCATTAACCCGTTATACTATCTAGCCCTAACGGCGAATAAGGGGACTTGAACCCCCGTCGTCCAAAGCCACAATCTGGTACTCTAACCAACTGAGTTATATTCGCCACATTAATGCTACGACTTATCGGACTTGAACCGATACTCTTTAAATAGAAACAGATTTTAAGTCTGACGTGTATACCAATTTCACCAAAGTCGCTATAAATTTAACGGAGAAGGGATTCGAACCCCCGCCATTTGGGATATGATTCCAATGTTCTAACCGCTGAACTACACCGCTAACTCGACTAAAATTTTTTCTCTCAAATATTATTTTTAATCGCAACTGAAGATAGACACTACAGAGCAAATAGAATCAAAAAAGCCATCATAAGAGCAAATAGGGCAATAGCCTCTGTCAAAGCAAAACCTAAAATTGCAATTCTGAATAACTCATCTCTCAGAGAAGGATTACGCGCAGTACCCAAAACAAGAGCACCAAAAACGGTTCCAATACCCACACCTGCTCCAGCTAGACCAATAGTAGCTAGACCAGCACCCAAAAGTTTAGCGGCTTGAACTAACATGTTAAAAAAGGCTTTATATTCTGATACTATAACGGACCACTTACAATAATGATTTTAAACAACATACTTAAAAAAGTTGGGACCAGAGAGGATCGAACTCACGACTTCATGCTTGTAAGGCATATACTCTACCACTGAGTTATGCTCCCGTAATATAGGTGTGTTGGGACTTGAACCCAAGACCCTCGGATTAAAAGTCCACTACTCTAACCATCTGAGTTACACACCCCCTATAACTATAATTCCTCTTATACTATAGGTAAACTACTTTTACAAAAAAAAAATACGGACATTTATTTTACTTTTTAATCAAAGTAAAATAAATGTACATGCCACGGGCGCGGATCACGCCTGTTTATTTAGACATCACTTTTTAGGATTAGTACAGGTCAGCTTAAAACCTTACAGCTCTTACACCCCCCGCCTATCAAAGTGATTAATTTTCACCCCCACTGAAAACTTGACTTGAGGTAAGTTTCTCGCCTAACGGTCGATTATCTCTTCTCGATGTAGCTACCCGGCGCTGCCCTGAAAAAACAACCGGAACACCAGGGATCGAGTTTTCCTGGTCCTCTCGTACTAAGGTATAGTCCTCGGAGTTTTCAAACACCCACAGAAGATAGGGACCAAACTGTCTCACGACGTTCTAAACCCAACTCACGTACCACTTTCGTCGGCGAACAACCGAACCCTTGGAACCCTTTTCAGCTCCAGGATGTGATGAGTCGACATCGAGGTGCCAAACGAACCCGTCGATAGGAGCTCTAGAGGATCATTAGCCTGTTATCCCCGGCGTACCTTTTATCCATTGCGCGATAACCCTTCCACAAAGAATTACCGGATCACTATGACCGACTTGCGTCTCTGATCGAAATGTTTTTCTTACAGTCAAGCAGGCTTTTACCATTGCGCTCGATTTACCTTTATTGGAAATGAGCCTACCTTTGCATGCCTCCGCTACTCTTTAGGAGGCGACCGCCCCAGTCAAACTACCCAGCAACCACTGTCCGTAAGTTAGTAAACCAACAAATTTTTGGGTGGTATTTCACTAACGCCTAAATAATCTCCGTAGAAATTAAATCACAAGCTCCCACCTATTCTACACTAAAATCTTTGAATTACAATAGTTGCATATAGTAAAGGTGCACGGGGTCTTTCCGTCCAGCTGTAGGGTGGTCGCATCTTCACGACCTTTGTAATTTCACTGAGACCCCGTTGGAGACAGCGGGGAAGTCGTTACACCATTCATGCGGGTCGGAACTTACCCGACAAGGAATTTCGCTACCTTAGGACCGTCATAGTTACAGCCGCCGTTTACCGGGGTTTGATACCAATGCGTAAACACTGGGCCTTTACCTACCGGCACCGGGCAGGTGTCAGTCCCTATACAACCTCTTACGAGTTAGCAGAGACCTGTGTTTTTAATAAACAGTCGCTACCCCCAATTTTGTGCCAAAAAGTAGAGCTTTCGCGCCACTTTTTACTCCTTATTCCGAAGTTACAGAGTCATTTTGCCGAGTTCCTTCAACGGGGTTATCTCAAGGCCTTAGTGTTCTCAACCCGTCTACCTGTGACGGTTTAAGGTACGGTTTAAAAAAGAGCCTTTTTCTTGGAAAAAATAATTTACCTTTAAATTTATTAAAAATAAAGTGAATTTTTCGTCAGTTACTTATCACAGCATAATCTTACCCATCACCACAAGCCTTGGCTTGACTGCTTAGGGACCGTTTTTTCTAGAAGTACACGCTTCTGCCGACCAAGTTTTACTTTAGATCGGAAACCTTAGACTTACAGCCACAACGTTTATCATTGTTTCGTGCTACTCATGCAAGTATTCTCATTTCCGATATCTTCACAATAGTTTACACTATAGCTTTTACAACCTACGGAATGTTCTGCTACCACAAAATAATATAGTAATATTGTTTTGTTTGAAGTTTCGGTAATAACTTTAAGCCCTCAAAATTTGCGGAATTTATACTCTAGGTCAGTGAGCTGTTACGCTGTCTTAAAAGAATGGCTGCTTCCAAGCCTACCTTCTGACGGTCTCAGAACATAAATAACCTTTGTCACTGAAGCTATATCATGGACCTTAACTAACAATCTGGGCTGTTTCCCTTTTGAACATGAATCTTAGCACACATGTTCTGTCTGCCCTAAAAATAAAGTCCGTATTCGAAGTTTGCCAAAGCTCGGTAAAGCAAATGCTCCCCTCACTTGCACAGTGCTCTACCCCGGACTACTCTAATAGAACGCTCTACTTAAATAGATTTCGCAGAAATCCAGCTATCACCGGCTTTGATTGGCCTTTCACCCCTAAACTCAAGTCATCCCAGTATTTTGCCACATACACGGGTTCGGCCCTCCAAAAAATGTTACCACTACAATATCAGCCTGCTCAAGTTTAGATCAACCGGTTTCGGGTCCTTAACAAAAGACTATGAGTCGCCATTTAAGACTCGAGTTATCTTCGCCTAGACTTTGATACGCTTAAGCTTGCCTTTTATTAAGATTCACTTGCCCATTATACAAAAGGTATGCCGTTGCTTTTAAAAGCGCCGACTCAAATGCGGAGTTTCAGGATCTATTCACTGTCGCGACTTCTTTTTCACCTTTCCCTCACGGTACTTGTTCACTATCGGAAAGAAAAATAACCTCAGGCTTTGAGGGTGGTCCCCCAAAACTCGAACAAGGTAAACTTGCCTTGTTCTACTATTAAAAAAAAAATTAAAAACTACAGGACTATAACCTTCTAAGGTAAAAACAATTTTTTGTTTTTAAATTTTTAATTTAGCCAAACACCACTTTCGCTCACCACTACTTATGGCTTCTCGGTTGATTTAACAAACAGGGTACTAAGATGTTTCACTTCCCCATATTACTGCATTTACAGTAAGCTTTACAGCTTTAGTTTCCTATATTAGGGGGGTTGGTGTCACAGTATATCTCGACCAACACTCTCGTAATTATTTACGCCTATATTTTTCCTCCAAGGCATTCACACCGCACTAAACATTATATAAA